CCAAAGACTCCATGGATAGGAACTAAAAACGAGATATCGAAGTAGTTCTGATGATTCAGTATATCATCACTTCAATTCGGAGTTCTTAGTTACTTTGATCGGGTGGATCTTAGTGATGGAATAATAAGTAATAATTCATTGGTTGATTGTATCATTAACCATTTCTTTATTTTGGTGCGAGGAACTTACCATGAATCCACTGATTTCTGCCGCTTCCGTTATTGCTGCTGGATTGGCCGTAGGGCTTGCTTCTATTGGACCTGGAGTTGGTCAAGGTACTGCTGCGGGCCAAGCCGTAGAAGGTATCGCGAGACAACCAGAAGCAGAGGGTAAAATACGAGGGACTTTATTGCTTAGTCTGGCTTTTATGGAAGCTTTAACAATTTACGGACTGGTCGTGGCATTAGCGCTTTTATTTGCGAATCCTTTTGTTTAATCCTATTCTATAAACGTGAAAATACGTACTTCTTTTCTTATTTTATTGCCGTCGACTTACCGCTTGCTTCTTCGAATTATATCAAAACTTCACTCCACTTCTTCGTTGAGACAATACTCCGGGGAAGGTCTGATTTGAGGATGAGGAATTAGTAGATCCACTCGCTTTCTCACTTCCCGTCCTTAATTTAATGGAAACCCCTTTTGACTTTTAGGAAGCGTTGCAGGTATTTCGCAATTGACATGAAACCGGGGACCTAATAAGTATCTTATTGGGAACTTCAATTGAAATAAAATAATAATAAAGAATCCATTTTTGAAATTTGAAAATGATTTCAAATGAAATGAATATATTCATATTTAAAATAAGTCAATTAATAAAAAAAAAGAAATCAATAATAAAAAAACGGGACGAAGTGATACAAAAAGAACTCTGTTCGATTTTGTTAGTCCTATCTATAAGAGGAGAGCATATGAAAAATGTAACCGATTCTTTCGTTTCCTTGGGTTACTGGCCATCCGCCGGGAGTTTCGGGTTGAATACCGATATTTTAGCAACAAATCTAATAAATCTAAGTGTAGTGCTTGGTGTATTGATCTTTTTTGGAAAGGGAGTGTGTGCGAGTTGTGTATTTCAAGAATAGGCTGGATCCAACCGGCTGCACTTTCTTTTTTTTTTATTTATAAATAGGGAAGAAAGGTGCACGATCTCGACGAATTACTTCTGAATAAATTAAGAAATCATATGTAAGAACCATAGCATTTCGTGACTCATTGGTAAATCAACTTTGATTCTCTATCAACCAATAATGTGGGACCATTAACATGGTTAAAGCTAAACCGCCTGAAGTCCAGGCACAACATGGTACTCTTTCTACCACTACGTTAGTACGGAGATGGTTTCAAAATGAATAGTTGGCAATTTATCCGATATAGAACACTCATATCGATAAAATGATTTGAACCATTTACTGGAAAAATGGGTGTCTCGCCCTTTTTTTATCCAATGCTGAATCGACGACCTATGTATAAAATAAGAAGAATTTTTTGGATTTGAAGAAAAAAAAACAACTTTGCTGACAATTACAGATTTTTTTTGTCTGGTCGGAAGAGTCCTCTGAATATTCTGGTCTTGTATCAGTTTCCATATCTTGGAATACGAACAGAGAAGAGAGGGTAGGCTCATTACATTAAAAGATATGGGAATGCTCATAACATAAGTAACTGAGCGTGAGAGCCAAATGAATCGAAAGATTCATGTTTGGTTCGGGAAGAGATCATGGAAGTGAAGTTGTGAAATGAATGGGAAAATAATCTACTTTCATTAAGTGATTTATTAGATAATCGAAAACAGAGGATTCTGAGTACTATTCGAAATTCAGAAGAACTACGCGGAGGAGCTATTGAGCAGCTCGAAAAAGCCCGGGCTCGCTTACGGAAAGTGGAAATGGAAGCAGATGAGTTTCGAGTGAATGGATACTCTGAGATAGAACGAGAAAAACAGAATTTGATTAATGCCACTTATGAGAATTTGGAACGATTAGAAAATTACAAAAATGAAACCATTCATTTTGAACAACAAAGAGCAATTAATCAGGTCCGACAGCGAGTTTTCCAACAAGCCTTACAAGGAGCTCTAGGAACTCTGAATAGTTGTTCGAACAGCGAGTTACATTTACGCACCATCAGTGCTAATATTGGGATGCTCGGGGCCATGAAAGAAATAACTGATTAGCCCTTTTACTGTAGGCATTATTTTTTTTTTTTTTTTTTTTCTCCCTTTGTTTTCGAAAAAGAATTAAGAGACACTAATGGTAACCATTCGAGCCGACGAAATTAGTAATATTATTCGTGAACGTATTGAACAATATAATCGAGAAGTCACGATTGTGAATACCGGCACCGTACTTCAAGTAGGCGATGGCATTGCTCGTATTCATGGTCTTGATGAAGTAATGGCAGGGGAATTAGTAGAATTTGAAGAGGGTACAATAGGCATTGCTCTGAATTTGGAATCAAACAATGTTGGCGTTGTATTAATGGGTGACGGTTTGATGATACAAGA